CTTAAAAGCCGAGTACTCTACCGTTGAGTTAGCAACCCCCAAAATAGATATGTTATGTAGATACAATCGGGATCAAAATAAAATTCAAATAAAAAACTTTGATTGTAATCTGTAATCAAAATCTTGAATTAGCAATAAATCCAACAAACAAAGTTTTCTAATTGATTCTGAACATAAAAACAAAGAGATCAGATGACAATACAAGAAATTATTAGATAAAATAAAAAGCATTTCTAGACCAAATATTATCCTTTTTTTTTGAATACAAATTTTGTATCGCAACAAATTCAAAGAATCCTTGAATAAAGTAAAAAAAACCTATGTATTGGGCAGAAGACATACCACTTTTTATTGATTTTTACTTCACGATTGAATTAATTATATTTGTTCAATACACTCTTGTCAATATAAAAAATACAATTACTACAATTACAATGTAAAAAGAAACAAAATTTCATTTCATAATTTAATAATTATAATTAATAATAAATAGAAATAGTATAGAAATTATGAAATTGAAATATAAAGAGAAAAATATAAGTTAAGTATAACAAAAAAAACTTGTGTTGGATTGGCACTACATAAAAAATCTACATAAATAGATGAATAGAAAAGGAAGAATAAAAAAAGTTATACCAAGCTAGAACCTCATTCTCTCTTTTTTTTTTTTATTTCATTAATTGAACTTCTTTTAATTAAGTCAAAATTCTTTAAAAACCTCTGCCCTCTTTAAAATATCATAAACGGTTTCCGTAGGTTGAGCGCCTTTTTCAAGAAAATATAGAATAGCAGGAACGTTTAAATAAGTTTGATTCCTTATTGGATCATAAAAACCCACTTTTCGCAGATCTCTTCCCTCTCTTCTGGACCGAACATCAATTGCAACGATTCGATAGACGGCTCATTGGGATAGATTAGATCAACAGCAACCCCCCTTGGAAACGTATAGGAAGTTTTCTCCTCGTACGGCTCGAGAAAAATGATTCGAAGTTATGTATTAGAATGGCAAATCAAAAAAGTCCATAAAATCATCAAATGAATTAAATGAAGAATTAAGTCCTTTTTCTTTCCTAAAAAAAGAAAATCATTTGTATACTCATAACTCAAGTTAAATAACTTTCAAATAGCCAAAAAAAAAATCCTTTGGCATTTCATTTATTGAGCAGTCTCGAATACCCTTTTTTGTCTCATTTAGAATCGATTTGAATTCTGCATTCTGATTCAAATCCAATTGTTAATTGGTGCGACAATTCAAATTGAAAATAGAAAATAAAAGGATGTTTCCTTGTTCCGGAATCTTTTATCTTTGTTTTGAATCATTAGGTTTAGACCTTACTTCGTTGATTTTTAATCCTTTCAAAAATGGCAGCAACATACCTTTTTGTTATTTCTTTCTATCAAAGAATCATATGAACGGCGGATTCCCACACGATATATATAATTTTTATCGAAAAGGTTTTATCAATCCCAACAAAATTTCCTTTAAGATTTGAAACTTGCCTGATTGGGGTCCTTTCGGTATCTCTGTCAAAGATATGCTTACGAAGTTGTTCCAACTTATTGATTAACATTAACCCTAGACCCTTTCCCCTTAAGAAATGAATCAATACTTTCTACTCGAGCTCCATCATGTACTATTTCCATCACACCCCAACAAAAAATGCGGGTTCGAGTGGAGGAGAACAAAGGATGTCGAGTCAAGAGCATCCCTTAATTAGATTATAGAATGGTGGATATAAGAATCCACAACAGATCATGTCCTTCAAGTCGCACGTTGCTTTCTACCACATCGTTTCAAACGAAGTTTTACCATAACATTCCTCGAATTTGGAACCGCTATGCGGTTGATTAAGTTATAGAATCATGAATAGTCATTAGTTCAGTTAGGACAGTCGGCACATAAGATTTAGAATATATATTAAGTTATTTTTCATTTTTTTTTTTTCAATTTCAATAATGAAAAAAAATTCCAATTTGTTTTACATCCAATAAAAACAATAAAAATGAAAAAATCGATTGGAAAAATACAATTTCTTTTCCCGGAATGAATAAAAAAATAACAAACTTCCTTCTATTCTATATGAGTATGAGGGGCGGGTATATGACACCCCTTTTTTTTGGAATTCAAATTCGTGTAATCTATAACCCCATCTTGCCTAAATCCCCAACAGATTCAGTTGTATCTGCGCGGCATTTGAACACTTATCATCCCTTTTTGTGAATTTGTGAAATTTAAAAAAAGATAAGATTCATTTTGGTTAGAATAATTAGCGGAAAGAATCAAATTCTATCCAATATTACACTTTAGAAACGGAAAAATACAATTTGAATTATTTACTAGAATTACACATGCCCTTACTCTGGGACGGAAGGATTCGAACCTTCGAATAGCGGGACCAAAACCCGACGCCTTGCCACTTGGCCACGCCCCACTTTGATTTCTATTCGACACTAATAAAGACTAATGTTGTTATTGATTGTTCGTCAATTCCAGCCAAAATATCTAAAGAAAAAATTAGATTCTATTGTTAGTATTTTGACGCATGTAGATATAGAATTATCCTGAATTTATTGATCATTACATATAATTACATTAAGATATTGTATGAAAGTAGAATTTTTTCTATTCTCAAAAGAGAATGGAAAGTTTTTTGGTTGAGTGAATAAGTTCAAAAAAAAAAAGAAGGGTTTTTGATCTTTCTTTTTTTATTTTCTTCATTTTTTCCTTCTATGAAGAACTCAATCAAAATACAATTATCTTAAAAACAAAATGTCTGTTATGCTTAATATCTTAAGTTTGATCTGTCTTAATTCTGCCCTTTATTCGAGTCGTTTTTTCTTAGTCAAATTACCCGAAGCCTACGATTTTTTGAGTCCAATCGTAGATTTTATGCCAGTCATACCTGTACTCTTTTTTCTCTTAGCCTTTGTTTGGCAAGCTGCTGTAAGCTTTCGATGAAATCTTTCATCTTGTCCTAGAAAAATGAATGATTTTTTCGAGAAAAATGATGCGAATACTAATAATTGATAAGATCAGACAAATCTTACAGTATGAACTCTTGATTCAAACATGAGAATTCTTGGATAACCGCGATTCGGATCTCCTCCTTTTACCATTCTAACTATTTAGATTTTCCGTGAATGAAAAACCTTATTGTGATCCTCCACAGGTGGGTATAAAAAAAATTCTTTTCGATTTCTAAAAACTACCTTCTTTGGTTTTCGGTATCAAAATAGGATATGCGGTATAAAAATAGATTCTCTATTCTCTTTTTTCAAAAAAAAAATAATAATAATAATCTTGGAGATTGTGTAATGCTTACTCTCAAACTCTTTGTTTACACAGTAGTGATATTCTTTGTTTCTCTCTTCATTTTCGGATTTCTATCTAATGATCCAGGACGCAATCCTGGACGCGAAGAATAAAGGGGGGTTTCTTTACTTGATTTTTCATTTTATAAAATTAGAAATAAAAATAGATGAAAAAAATAGAAAAAAAAATTCTATTTGATATTTGTAATTATATATAATTTGTAATTTTTTTGAAAAAATCAAAAAGATTGAAAAAATTCGAAAGATAAATCAACTATTAAGTCATTAATGGAAACGGAAAGAGAGGGATTCGAACCCTCGGTACGAATGAATCGTACAACGGATTAGCAATCCGACGCTTTCGTCCACTCAGCCATCTCTCCCCATGGAAAAAAAATAAAAAACTAATATTCAAAAATTAAATAATATAAAAATATTATATAAAATAATTCGAAATATAATTCTATAATAACAATAATATATATCTACAAAATATACAAGTTGTATTGTGTAATACAACTAGGTACAAGTTTTATCTGAAATTCCAATCAGTTAGATAAATTAGAAAGATTCAATAAAAGATTCACAACACAATCACAATATAAATTTGAGTTTATTGACTTATTCGAAAAATATATATATTATAAAATAAATACTTCGATGCCATTTCTTATTATCTTTTCTTCCCCCCTTTGCTTCCATTTTTTCGTTTTTTTTTCTACCGCTCTTACTTTATCTTTGTTAGTGAAATCTATAATCTAATAGTTAATAATTGATAAATCAAAAACTTTCAATTGAACTCCTTCTTTAGAATTCATATTTTTACTTATTCTCCCCCCGATCTTTCAAAATGGAAACTTAGGCAAGTACCTTGATATACACAAATTTAGTTTAGTTTAATTAAAAAAAAAAAAAAGAACATATTTAATTTAGTTCCTTCATGCTTAATATACCTACTATAACTAGGATAATTAATTTTTTGCGTTTTTTACTATTGACTTTAATTATAACTTCCGTTTTATTTATAGTTCTGAGTAAGATAGGACTTATTTGAAGTTAATCGAATGAACAACTCAAGAAATCTTTATGTGGGATTCCATATATTTTTTAGCTCTTTATCGCGTCAATTGATAATTTTTGGTTATTGAGATTCATGGGCAATTCAGATTAATATTTAGAGATAGATATTACCTTTTTCTTTTTTTTTTTTCAAAGGAATTGAAATGATTGAAGTTTTTCTATTTGGAATTGTCTTAGGTCTAATTCCTATTACTTTGGCTGGATTATTCGTAACCGCATATTTACAATACAGACGTGGTGATCAGTTGGGCTTTTGATTAATTAGATTAATTAACAAATATTTTTTTAATTGACCTCCTGTAGATTAGAGAAAGTAGGAGGTCAAATCTAGATTACTGCTCAGTTATTTCAGTCTAATTCGATAATTAATTCGATTCGACCTAACAAGAATGGAATCGCGCTCTGTAGGATTTGAACCTACGACATCGGGTTTTGGAGACCCACGTTCTACCGAACTGAACTAAGAGCGCTTTCTTATCATAATAGATAAGACTGTAAAGAAACCTTTTTGTAACAAAAAACTACATCTACATCCTGCATGCATATACTTCATATAGAGTATGATAAAAAAAATGAGAAATTCTGTTTTTAATCGATTTTAATTAAAATGAAATTCCTCCTTACTTCTCAGAGGAAAAGTAATTAGGTAGGGATGACGGGATTTGAACCCGTGACATTTTGTACCCAAAACAAACGCGCTACCAAGCTGCGCTACATCCCTTTCAATTCAATTGGTTTTTATAGTGTAATTGTAAAGAATCCTTGTCTTGTTTTCCACATCGCTATTTCCTATATACATAATTTATCTTGCCATTTCCTCTTTTTGGTCTCATATCATATAAGGTATAATAAAAATATTTTGATATATATGAAAAACCCGTCGTAAATTAAAAAATACTTTTCGGGAATGCTCAACGGGAAGGGGCATGCTACTCTATTTTCTGAAAAAAAAATATTTTATCTACCGGATCGTTGTACATTTATTTTAATTTGACTTAGCTTAGGGATTTTGTGTACAAACAAAAGTAGTCTTTTTTAACTTTAAAATATCTATGCATCTGATCGTAGATTAGATATGTATTGCCTTTCTTTTATATATTACATTAAAGAAAAAAAACGAAGGAGGATTTTCAATGCGGGATCTAAAAACATATCTTTCCGTGGCACCGGTCCTAAGTACTCTATGGTTTGGGGCTTTAGCTGGTCTATTAATAGAAATCAATCGTTTTTTCCCAGATGCGCTGACATTCCCCTTTTTTTCATTCTAGTTTTTGACGCGGTAAGGGGGTAACGAAGATTAGAGATAGAATCAACTATCTGTGATTAATCCCCCCCTTATTTTAATAATATAAGAATATTCGAGGGGAGAAAGACGAAAAGTAGATTCAACCTCATCAAAACTTGGGATCCGGTTCGAATGAAAATCTCTAAAAAAAGGGGGAGAGTGGAAACGAAAATGTGAATCTAGGGTAATAGGTATCATACAGGCTATTAAAATGAGATATTGTGATTAGAAATATAGTTAGAAACCTTTTGATTACGGAGTATTTCTTAAATTTATTTACTATAATTACTCTATTGATTGTGATTGCAACGAAATCTTTCTAATTGTATTTGTATTTCGAGTTAGAAACTTCTATTTTTTGATTTTCCTTTCTTCTTCACTTCGGGACGAAAATAATAATAGAAAGTTGGCTTGAATCAAAAATCCAAAGGAGGTTAGGTTGATGGCTGAGGGTAAAGATGCCCGAGTAAAAGTTATTTTGGAATGTACCGGTTGTGTTCGAAAGAGTGTTAATAAGGAATCAAGGGGCATTTCCAGATATATTACTCAAAAGAATCGACACAATACGCCTAGTCGGTTGGAATTGCGAAAATTCTGTCCCTATTGTTACAGACATACAATTCATGGAGAGATAAAGAAATAGATCGAACCGAACGTCTGCCTATCATTCTTTCAAGGAAGGGGACAAAACTATTTTCGTTCTATTTTATATAAATAAATTATATATTTATATAAATAAAATAGAAATAAACAAACCAAATCCTATTTCCTAATTCGAATTTTTTTTTATGTCCAACCGAAATAGGATTTTCGGTATATTATATTTTATATTAAGGAATAAACTAAACAAACTATGAATAAATCTAAGCGACTCCTTATTAAACGCAAGCGACCTTTTCGTAGACGTTTGTCCCCGATCCAACCAGGGGATCGAATTGATTATAGAAACACGAATTTACTTAGTGAATTTATTAGTGAACGGGGAAAAATATTATCTAGGCGAGTAACTAGATTGACCTTGAAACAACAACGATTAATTACTCTTGCTATAAAAAAAGCTCGTATCTTATCTTTGTTACCTTTTATTACTAATCGCAAAAAATTTGAAAGAATCAAGCCGACTACTAGAACTGATAAATTTAGAAACAAAAATAAAAAATTTGAAAGAATCAAGTCGACTACTAGAACTGATAAATTTAGAAACAAAAATAAAAAATTTGAAAGAATCAAGTCGACTACTAGAACTGATAATTTTAGAACCGAAAATAAAAAATTTGAAAGAATCAAGTCGACTACTAGAACTGATAATTTTAGAACCGAAAATAAAAAATAGGTTTTTTTAGAAAAAAATAGGTCTTTATACAATTGATAATTGAATCAAAAACAAATTCTAATCTTAACTCAAAAATGGGTTACTGGTTTGTTTTAAAAAATATGAGAATCTAGATTTGATTGCTGTGTCGTAGGATAATAAAAAATCGGGGAATTTTTTTTTGAATAGGTTTTTTGATTTTTTTTATGGATTGTATTTTATCAGACTAATTTCTACTCTACCCTCCCGGAGTTTATTCTCCGGGGAACTTGATTTAAATAATTTTGGGGGATGGATTCTTTCCAATCTTCTTTTTTTATGACCGCATTGGAAATCAAATCATATAAAGACAATTCCTATTTAATATAGCTATTTGCGCAAGTATTTTACGATTAAGAAGCGATTGTCTCTTGCGCAGATCATTTATAAATTTACTATAACTAGAACTAGAGTATAGCCCTTTTTTGCGAATTACTGCGTTTATCCGAGTGATCCACAAACGACGAAAATC